CTTTTCATAATTTTTTTTTGTTCTTTTTTACGAATTTGATAAAGCTAAATAGACAGATCTAAAAATTCATTTCGGATAATTGAACCTTCTCAAACTGTTTCTTTTTAAGAACCAAAAAGATTTGTGCCAAAACAACCGATCCTAAGAAGAACAAAAGGCCTTGGACACGTAATGGATCTTGAAGTACTATTTCCGCATCCCCCTGACCAAATCCACCCACATTAGGATTACTCGTTAATGGTTGATCGAGTTTAATGGATTCGCCCTCTGAAACAAGAAGTTCTAGGCCTCGAGGGATAATATCAATCACTTCGCGTCCATTCGATGCATCCACTATGGTTATTTCGTATCCCCCTTTTTCTTTTCGTAAAATTTTGCTTATTATCCCTCCTGCCGTAGCATTATAAACTGTATTGTTACTTTTGCTACCATCAGGATAAATCTGACCCCTTCCCCTGTTTCCCCCTACGTATATAGGATATTTTAAGAAGTGAACATCTTTATTAGTAGCAGGGTCTGGGGCAAGAATAGGAAAGGTTATTTCACTATATTTTTGACCAGGAACAGGACCGATTACAAGAATATTTTTTTTATTGGGGCGATAATTCTGAAAAGACAGATTTCCTATCTTTTCTTTCATCTCGGGTGAAATACGATCGGGGGGGGCTAATTCAAATCCCTCCGGTAAAATAAGAACAGCTCCCACATTCAAAGCTCCTTTTTTACCATTAGCTAGAACTTGTTTTAGTTGGATATCATAAGGAATTTTAACAACTGCTTCAAATACAGTATCAGGAAGTACCGTTTGTGGAACCTCAATATCCACGGGCTTATTAGCTAAATGGCAATTGGCACATACAATACGCCCAGTTGCCTCTCGTGGATTTTCATAATTCTGCTGGGCAAAAATCGGATATGCACTTGAAATGGATGCCCAAGTTATTATATATATCATGAGTGAGACAGATATGGAGCGAGTAATCTCTTCCCTTATCCAAGAAAAGGTATTTCTAGTTTGCATGGTCCAATCATTTATCCCGAAAATTTCTACAATAAAGTTAGGTAGGTCGATAATATACTTCCCTAGCCACAATTCTGCTATTTACATTTACTGAAAAAAATCTTTTGTGTTGAAATATACAAGGAATCCCTCATGGGTAAAAAGAGTAAAGTAAATACGACTTTGATTTGGTTATGATGTATAAGGTACGAAAGATTAAAATTGGATCAGTGAATCATTTTTTAGTCGTTTATTGCATGATAAATCACTACAAGTGACGGAGATACACGATTTAAATAACGAAAGATCCAATATTTAAAAATTGTATCAAGAATGACTGGAAAGGTAGAAACTAGACCAGATAAAATTTGCTCATAATGAGCAAACCCAAAATCTTTGTAAATATAACCAATCATTAGTTCCCAACCGTGAGGCGAATGGAATCCGATACATAAATCAGTTAATAAAAGAATCGAAAAAGCTTTAATTGTATCACTTAAATTATATAGGAATTCTTGAACCCAAGAATTCAGAATAAAAAGCTTTTCCTTACCCCAAAAGGAATAACCACTTAGAATAACGAAAGATATTAGATTTGTCGAGAAGTGCAAGATTGTATGGATACGATACTCATTGTGTATCTTGATGAATTGGATCGTTTCTTTGTGGATTCCTAGACGAAATTGTTGTAAATCGGTTTCTGGGTATTCCTTTATCATTTCATCGAGCTGGAATAGTTCCTCTAATTGTATGAATTTTTCTAGAACACTTTTTTCTTGAATATCATTCAAAAAAGTTTCGCATTGTCTAGTATTCCACCAATTAGTAATCCAAGTTTTCAAACTTTTATTACAGCAGAGAGAGATCAACCAGGGCAAAAAGACTATAGATGTAAAATAAAAAAAAGGAATGAATGCTTTCTTTTTTGCCATTTTGAATCTGTGAATTGTTAATGAACCTACCTCATTTGTTGATTCTATTAGATCTAATATTTCTATCGAGCATTAGTTTCTATTCGAATTCGAATAGAATGTAGTGAGCCTATGAATCCATTTTCTCTTTTTCTGTTGATTCAATACAATACTGAGTCTTTGCTTTGAATCTAGAAAGAATACAGAAATAGACTCAGAATACACTTCCAACGTGAATCAAGAAAAAATCGGGGTTTCCAGGATGTTATTCTCCCTTTTTTCGATCAATACGAATTTCGAGACGAAGAAACTCCTTTTCTTTTCTATCAAATATATCAAAAAAAGAAGCATAAAAGAATAGATGAATATTCAATTGACAAAAAAAAAAAAGAAAGAAATTCTTTAGTTTTTTCTTCCTACTGCCAAAGCATTTAGTCTTTTAAAATTAATTCATTTCAAAATACTTCAATTGGTACACGCAAGAAGTAAGCCAATTCAGCAGCTTTTTGCTCAATTTCTCGTGTAGTAAAATTCTCATCAGTACGAATTAAAGGAATAGCCCCTTGACCTCGAATTTCCATATAAAGGACACGCCGAGCAGAAACACCCTCTTTAACTTCTATTCTGATGGACTGAATATCTTTCATAAAGAATCGTAAAAAGATGCGACGACTTTTTCCAGGAAATCCCCAACGAAAAATACGCACTATTCCTTCTTTTCGGTCGAAAAGATCATAACCACTACCCACATTCCACAAAATAGTGCACCACAAATAGCAACTAATAAAGAGACCTGCGATCCCATAGAAAGACATCACAATCCCTTGTGGAAAAAAAATGATTTGCTGAGACGGAAATAACGATATAACATTTCTACCAAGATAACTGGAAGTTCCAACCAATAAGAATCCTAATGAACCTAAAAATAGGATAAAGGCCCAGCAGAAATTACTTGTTTTTCGAGACCCCGTTATAAATTCTATCCATATAGATTCTGATCGCCAACTCATAAATATTAGATCCAGTTATACAATTTTTTGGAATTGAGAAAATATGACTTTCCTTTTTTTGTTTTCAAAGTAACTCTCATCAACTATTTTGTTGTGAACCTTTACCTTAGGAGTAATTCATAGAATTGTTTATATCTTAAATAATAACATCTCCTTACTTTATATGATCCCCTATAGCTATATACATACAAATAAATAGATTGACTTGAATTTCATACATCGGCCCGATGATGATTCATTTTTTTTTTTCAAAAAAGCGCAAATTTATTTACGTTTACACATGCATAAGCGCTTTTTTTATTTATGTTTGTAGGAATCTATGTGTTATACAATATTCTACCAAATGGGTCTTATCGAATCGAAGTTTTTAAAATAAAAAAAGGAGTGATACGATTAGGTCTCAGCCGATCTAAAAAATCTTATTTTTTTGAATATGAAGAAATAAAGAAGCCATTGCAATTGCCGGAAAGACTAGGCCTACTAAAGGCACAAAAATAGAGGGTAAGTTATTGAAAGTTGTCATAAAATGGGTACCTCAATTTAATATTTGTACCTGTTATTGTTATATTCTGAATTCTAAAGATATCTTAGAATATCTTGTATTTTTATTATTTCTATTATATATATTATATAATTATACTAAGTATCTTTAAGTAAATATATATCTAATACTAATATACAACCTAATAGAAATATATAGAATAGAACCTAATAGAAATAGAATAAAAAAATAGGTACAAGAAACGCCAAACTAAATAAATGGACTTATTAATCTTTCAAAATAAAATAGATGTATCATAATCCCCTTGTTAGATTTATTATTCTTTTTGTCTTATAATAGTCATTAATAAATAAAAAATTTTATTCCATTACAAATTTCTACAAAATGGAAGACTCTCTATAAGATCTGTATATATCTCTATTTGAATTATCTATACATATGCAAGCAAGGGAGGAAAATGAACTTTTTTTTATTTGTCTAGTCTAATTTGAACTTCCCCAAAGCAAAAATTCACTTTTTAGCTTGTTGATAGAGGTTTACTGAGTAGTAAACAAGAATATCGATAAAAAAAATGATTTGAAAGAAAAATGCATTTTTCAGGGTTTTCGTTTAATTCTGATAAACTAACCGTTCTATTTGATTTCATTTTTGTTCAAAGGAAAAAAAGCATGGAGCTGAAATAACTCGCTCAGAACACCTTTTAAAAGATTACGTGGTACAATTGCATCCAATAAGCCCTTACGTAATAAAGATTCAGCCGCTTGTGAACCTTCAGGCACGGCTTTTTTCAATGTTTGTTCAATTACTCTTTTACCCGCAAATGCAATATAGGCATAAGGTTCGGCAATAATGATATCCCCCAACATACCAAAACTAGCTGTCACCCCACCGGTAGTAGGAGATGTAAGAATTGATATATAGAATAACTTTTTACTTGATTGATAATCACATAAAACTGAAGAAATTTTAGCCATTTGCATCAAACTTAAACTTCCTTCTTGCATTCGTGCTCCTCCGGAAGAACACACTAAAATAAGAGGTAAACGTTGATTGGTAGCATACTCGATCAAACGAGTTATTTTTTCGCCTACTACGGATCCCATACTACCCCCCATAAACTGAAAATCCATAACCCCCAGGGCTACCGGAATACCGTTTAGTTGACCTGTACCTGTTTGAACAGCGTCAGTCAATCCTGTAGTTTTTTGAGCAGAGTCAATACGATTTTTATAAGGTTCCTCCTTCGAATGAAATTTAATGGGATCCGCAGAGACCATGTCTTCATCCATAGGATTCCAAGTACCCGGATCAATCGAAAGCTCGATTCTCTCTGAACTACTCATTTTCAAATAATGTCCACATTGTTCACAAACATTCATTTTGACTTTCTTATACATTAATCCATAACAATTGTCGCATTGAATCCACAATTGATTGTAGTTTTGAGTTATATCGAAATCCTTAGAACTTATTAAATTACTACGATTCCTATTAGTTCTTATCTTGTAATTTTTGCTTTCACGAATCTTTCCACTTTCACTACAAATGAAATTATAAATGTAACTTTCATTGGAATT